TCCAGACATTTGTAATTCGTGGTTTAATTAGGCAGCATTTTGCCTCGAATATAGGGGTGGCAAAGAGTAAAATTCGGGAAAAAGATCCGGTTGTATGGGAAATACTTCAGGAAGTTATGCAAGGGCATCCCGTATTGCTGAATAGGGCGCCTACTCTACATAGATTAGGCATACAGGCGTTCCAGCCCATTTTAGTAGAAGGCCATGCCATTTGTTTACATCCATTAGTTTGTAAGGGATTTAACGCAGACTTTGATGGGGATCAAATGGCTGTTCATGTGCCTTTATCTTTGGAGGCTCAGGCGGAGGCCCGTTTACTTATGTTTTCTCATATGAATCTCTTGTCTCCAGCTATTGGGGATCCTATTTCCGTACCAACCCAAGATATGCTTATCGGGCTCTATGTATTAACGAGCGGGAATCGACGAGGTATTTGTGCAAAGAGGTATAATCCATGTAATCGCACAAATTCAAAAAATGAAAAGATTGCCGATAATAATTATAAATATACGAACGAACCTTTTTTTTGTAATTCCTATGATGCAATTGGAGCTTATCGACAGAAAAGAATCAATTTAGATAGTCCCTTGTGGCTCCGATGGCAACTAGATCAACGTGTTATTACTGCAAGAGAAACTCCCATTGAAGTTCACTATGAATCTTTGGGTACCTCTCATGAGATTTATGGGCACTATGTAATAGTAAGAAGTATAAAAAAAGAAGTTCTTTGTATATATGTTCGAACTACAGTTGGTCATATTTCTCTTTATCGAGAAATCGAAGAAGCTATCCAAGGGTTTTGCCGAGCCTACTCGTATGGTAACTAATCATATCGTATCTAAGCTAAGTAATTCTATGACACCCGTGGGATTTTTTATTTCTACAGTTCAGCTAGGACCATAGTTCCTGAATTTTTATGCGAATCAAGATCGAGAAAAGCAAGTTTTCCACTCACTGACTCAAACCCATTGTCGAACTCCACTCAGCGGAATAGGGAGGTACTTATGGCAGAACGGGCCAGTCTGGTTTTTCACAATAAAGTGATCGATGGAACCGCTATTAAACGACTTATTAGTCGATTAATAGATCACTTCGGGATGGCATATACATCACACATCTTGGATCAAGTAAAGACTCTGGGATTCCGACAAGCCACTGCTACATCTATTTCATTGGGAATTGATGATCTTTTAACAATACCTTCTAAGGGGTGGCTAGTCCAAGATGCCGAACAACAAAGTTTGATTTTGGAAAAACACCATCATTATGGTAATGTACACGCGGTAGAAAAATTACGCCTCTCTATTGAGATATGGTATGCTACAAGTGAATATTTGCGACAAGAAATGAATCCTAATTTTAGGATGACGGACCCCTTTAACCCAGTCCATATGATGTCGTTTTCAGGAGCTAGAGGAAATGCATCTCAAGTACACCAATTAGTAGGTATGAGAGGGTTAATGTCAGATCCACAAGGACAAATGATTGATTTACCTATTCAAAGCAATTTACGTGAAGGGCTGTCTTTAACAGAATATATCATTTCTTGTTATGGAGCCCGCAAAGGCGTTGTGGATACTGCTGTACGAACGTCGGATGCTGGATATCTTACACGCAGACTTGTTGAAGTAGTTCAACACATTGTTGTACGTAGAATAGATTGTGGCACCACCCGAGGCATTTCTGTGAGTCCTCGAAATGGGATGATGCCGGAAAGGATTTTTATCCAAACATTGATTGGCCGTGTATTAGCAGACGATATATATATAGGACCGAGATGCGTTGCCACTAGAAATCAAGATATTGGAATTGGGCTTGTCAATCGATTCATAACCTTTCAAATACAACCAATACCTATTCGAACCCCCTTTACTTGTAAGAGTACATCTTGGATCTGCCGATTATGTTATGGCCGGAGCCCCACTCACGGCGACCTGGTTGAATTAGGGGAAGCTGTCGGCATTATTGCGGGTCAATCTATTGGAGAACCGGGTACTCAATTAACATTAAGAACTTTTCATACCGGCGGAGTATTCACAGGGGGTACTGCAGAACATGTGCGAGCCCCTTCTAATGGAAAAATAAAATTCAATGAGTATTTGGTTCATCCCACACGTACACGTCATGGGCATCCTGCTTTTCTATGTTATATAGACTTGTATGTAACTATTGAAAGTGAAAATATTATACATAACGTGACTATTCCACCTAAAAGTTTGATTTTAGTACAAAATGACCAATACGTAGAATCAGAGCAAGTTATTGCTGAGATTCGTGCGCGAGCATACACTTTTAATTTTAAAGAGAGGGTTCGAAAACATATTTATTCTAACTCAGAGGGAGAAATGCATTGGAGTACCGATGTATACCATGCGCCAGAATTTACATATAGTAATGTCCATCTTTTACCAAAAACAAGTCATTTATGGATATTATCAGGAGGTTCGTGCAGATTCAGTGCAGCCCCCCCCTCACTCCACAAGGATCAAGATCAAACGAACGCTCATTCTCTTTTGGCGGAAGGACGATATTTTTCCAGCCTTTCATTAAATAATGATCAAGTGAAACAAAAAAATTTTAGTTTAAATCTTTCTGATAAAAAAGAAAGCGGTATTCCTGATTATTTGGAATTGAATCGAATCATATATACGAGTCATTGCAATCTCATATTTCCTACAATTCGCAATGATAATTTTTTATTGACAAAGAGGCGAAGAAATCGATTCATCATTCCATTCCAATCGATTCAAGAACAGGAGAAAGAGCGGGTGCACCGTACCGGTATTTCGATTGAAATACCGATAAATGATATTAATGGTATTTTTCGTAGAAATAGTATTCTTGCTTATTTCGATGATCCTCAATACAGAAGAAAGAGTTCGGGAATTACTAAATATGGAACCGTAGGGTTGCATTCAATCCTCAAAAAGGAGGATTTAATTGAGTACCGGGGGGTTAGAGAATTTAAGCCAAAATACCAAACGAAATTAGATCGATTTTTTTTCATTCCTGAAGAAGTGCATATTTTACCCGAGTCTTCTTCCATAATGGTAAGGAACAATAGTATCATTGGAATCGATACACGAATAACTTTAAATATAAGAAGCCGAGTCGGTGGCTTGGTCCGAATGGAGAGAAAAAAAAAAAGGATTGAACTAAAAATATTTTCTGGAGATATCCATTTTACCGGAGAGATGGATAAGATATTCCGACACAATGGTATCTTGATACCGCCAGGAACAAATTCGAAGGAATCAAAAAAGCGGAAAAATTGGATTTATGCACAATGGATCACACCCACCAGGAATAAATATTTTGTTTTGATTCGATCCGTAATCATATATGAAATTACGGATGGTATAAATTTAGCAACACTTTTCCCTCAGGATCCGTTGCGGGAAAGGGATAATCTAGAACTTCGAGTTGTAAACTATATACTTTGTGGAAATGGAAAACCAATTCGGAGAATTTCTGGCACGGATATTCAACTAGTTCGGACCTGTTTAATCTTGAACTGGGACAACAACAAAAAAAGTTCTTCTATCGAAGAGGCCCGCGCTTCCTTTGTTGAAGTAAGTGCAAGTGGTCTGATTCAAGATTTTCTGAGAATCAACTTAGTGAAATCTCATATTCCGTATATCCGAAAAAGGAATGATCCGGTAGGTTCAGGATTCATCTCTGATAATAGGTCGAGCCGTACCAATACCAATCCATTTCATTCTGTTTATTCCAAGGAAAGGATTCAACAACCGCTTAGCCAAAATCAGGGAACTTTTCGTACGTTGTTGAATAGAAGTAAGGAATCCCAATCTTTGATAATTTTGTCATCATATAATTGTTTTCAAATGAGTCCATTCAACGATGGAAAATATTACGATGGGATAAAAGAACCAAGTAAAAGAGACAGGGATTCCCTAATTCAAATTAAAAATTTGTTAGGCCCTTTAGGAACATCCTTTCAAAGCGATTTTTTTTATCCGTTTTATCATTTATTAACTCATAATCATATTTCTGTAACTAAATATTTATATTTGCAAATCGATAATTTTAAACAGACTTTTCAAGTATTTAAGTATTATTTAATGGATGAAAACGGGATAATTTCGAATTCCGATCCATACAGTCGCATCCTTTTGAATCCATTTAACTTGAATTGGTATTTTATCGACAATAATTATTGTAAGGAAACATCCACAATAATTAGTCTCGGGCAGTTTATTTGTGAAAATCTATGTATAACCAAAAAAGGATCGACTCTAAAATCGGGTCAAGTTATAGTCGTTCACCTTGATTCTTTAGTAATAAGATCGGCGAAGCCTTATTTAGCTACTCCAGGAGCAACTGTTCATGGACATTATGGAGAAATACTTTCCGAAGGAGATACATTAGTTACATTTATATATGAAAAATCTAGATCGGGTGATATAACGCAAGGTCTTCCGAAAGTAGAACAAGTTTTAGAGGTACGTTCCATTGATTCAATATCGATGAACCTAGAAAAGAGAGTTGAGGGTTGGAATGAATGTATAACAAGAATTCTTGGAATTCCTTGGGGATTCTTGATTGGTGCTGAGCTCACTATAGCGCAAAGTCGTATATCTTTGGTTAATAAGATCCAAAAGGTTTATAGATCCCAGGGGGTACAGATCCATAATAGGCATCTCGAAATCATTGTACGTCAAATAACATCAAAAGTGTTAGTTTCAGAAGATGGAATGTCTAATGTTTTTTCACCGGGAGAATTGATTGGATTGTTGCGAGCTGAACGAACGGGGCGTGCTTTAGAAGAAGCTATTTGTTACCGAGCCATATTATTAGGAATAACGAAAGCATCTCTAAATACTCAAAGTTTCATATCCGAAGCAAGTTTTCAAGAAACCGCTCGGGTTTTAGCAAAAGCAGCCCTCCGGGGTCGTATTGATTGGTTGAAAGGTCTGAAAGAGAACGTTGTTTTAGGAGGGATGATACCCGTCGGTACCGGATTCAAAGGATTCGTGCACTGTTCAAGGCAACATAACAACATTTCTTTGGAAACCAAAACTAACCGGTTATTCGAGGGGGAAACGAGAGATATTTTGGTTCACCACAGAGGGTTATTTGATTTTTTAATTTCAAAAAATTTACATGATACATCAGAACAACCCCTTTTTTGAATTTAATGATTACTAGGAGGGGCTTTTTATTTGGCAATAGTAATAAAGAGAATAGTGAATGGAAAGAAATGAACGGTTTGCATACGTATTAACGGCGAATTTCCGTTCGAAGAGAAGGTTCCATCGGAACAATTTTTTATTTCTATTTTCGGGGGACTTCATCTCTTTTTTTTTTTATAAAAAAAAAAGATGAAAAGCAGTGTGAGGAAAAATGACAAGAAGATATTGGAACATCAATTTGGAAGAGATGATGGAAGCAGGAGTTCATTTTGGTCATGGTACTAGGAAATGGAATCCTAGGATGGCACCCTATATCTCTGCAAAGCGAAAGGGTATTCATATTATAAATCTTACTCGAACCGCTCGGTTTTTATCAGAAGCTTGTGATTTAGTTTTTGATGCAGCAAGTAGGGGAAAACAATTCTTAATTGTCGGTACAAAAAATAAAGCGGCTGATTCAGTAGCGCGGGCTGCAATAAGGGCCCGGTGTCATTATGTTAATAAAAAATGGCTTGGTGGTATGTTAACGAATTGGTATACTACAGAAACGAGACTTCACAAGTTCAGGGACTTGAGAACGGAACAAAAGACGGGGAGACTTAATCGTCTTCCGAAAAGGGATGCGGCTGTGTTGAAGAGACAGCTATTTCACTTGCAAACATATCTGGGCGGAATAAAATATATGACAGGGTTACCCGATATTGTAATAATTGTTGATCAGCAAGAAGAATATACGGCTCTTCGAGAATGTATCACTTTGGGAATTCCAACGATTTGTTTAATCGATACAAATTGTGACCCAGATCTTGCGGATATTTCGATTCCAGCCAACGATGACGCTATAGCTTCAATCCGATTAATTCTTAACAAATTAGTATTTGCTATTTGTGAGGGTCGTTCTAGCTATATACGAAATTCTTGATTAATAATAAGATAAGTAAATTTTGGAGGGAACTCCATATAATCGATTTATTGAATCGGTTATTATTCTTGACTAGCATAAAAGAGATAAAAACCGAAGATTTTCTGTGATTAGTTGAGACTAAAAATATATAATTTTAAGTAGGCAAATAAAAAAAAAGATGGTTGAATCAAAATAATTCCTTTTTAAGTTCTATTTCTTTCAGAGGGTAATATGAATGTTCTATTATGTTCTATCAAAACACTAAAGGGTTTATACGATATATCCGGTGTGGAAGTAGGCCAACATTTCTATTGGCAAATAGGAAGTTTCCAAGTCCATGCCCAAGTACTTATTACTTCTTGGGTCGTAATTGCTATTTTATTAGGTTCAGCCCTTCTAGCTGTTCGTAATCCGCAAACTATTCCTACTGATGGTCAGAATTTCTTTGAATATGTTCTTGAATTCATTCGAGACGTGAGCAAAACCCAAATTGGCGAAGAATATGGTCCATGGGTTCCTTTTATTGGAACTATGTTTCTATTTATTTTTGTTTCTAATTGGTCTGGGGCTCTTTTACCCTGGAAACTTATTCAGTTACCTCACGGAGAGTTAGCGGCACCCACAAATGATATAAATACGACCGTTGCTTTAGCTTTACTCACGTCAGTAGCATATTTTTATGCGGGCCTTACAAAAAAGGGGTTGGGTTATTTCGGTAAATATATTCAACCAACCCCGATCCTTTTACCCATTAACATTTTAGAAGATTTCACAAAACCGTTATCGCTTAGTTTTCGACTTTTCGGAAATATTTTAGCTGATGAATTAGTAGTTGTTGTTCTTGTTTCTTTAGTACCTTTAGTAGTTCCTATACCTGTCATGTTCCTTGGATTATTTACAAGCGGTATTCAAGCTCTTATTTTTGCAACCCTAGCTGCGGCTTATATAGGCGAATCCATGGAAGGTCATCATTGATTTGGCTAGTTTCCGATGTAGTCTTTTTTAGCTTAGCCTGACGCAATATATGCGCCGTTTAAGGTAATCCACTTAGGGAATCTAAATATAAGGCATAAATAAAGGCAGAAACGACCTATAGAAATTATAAAAAGGTACTTTATTTTTGAGTTGTAAAAAAAAAAAAATGGATTGGTTTGCGTAAGATCGGGGGGTTGAGCTAGGTGTAGATAATTTCATCGCCATAAGACAACTCATGTGAATCTTTCGAAGAATGATTCGAGAATTCCGATATCTTTAAGATACAATATTTTGTTTACGGTTTTGGGGAAAACATGTATATGTGATATTAGACATTAACTAGATATATACAAACTAAAGATATATCTAATTTGTCTTACTATTGTGAATTTCAATAGAAGCCTTTCCATCTGTTATTGTGAATTGAATATTGGTTGATTGTATCATTAACTATTTCTTTATTTTTGT